AATGAAGTGCCTGATTAAAGGGTTATCTTGATAGGATAAATAAAGTAAGTTAAATTTACCTTCATTAATTACACAAGACAGAATTAAACTGTCACCCTTAGCATCAAAAACTAATGTGCATCTTACACCTTAATGTAAAAAGGTAAGCTAATTCAAGCTATTGGGTTCATACCCCATTCATGGAGGCAYTAATCCTCCCCTTTTTAATGACCAACAACTCTACAAAACTTCTGTTCCTATCAACTTTAATGATAGGAACAATCCTATCCATCTCCTCAAATTCTTGATTTGGAGTATGGATAGGTTTAGAAATTAATTTATTATCATTTATCCCACTTTTGGCAAATAATAAGAACATGATAATAAATGAATCATCGATTAAATACTTTATTGTCCAAGCAATAGCTTCGACAATATTGTTATTTTCGATTTTATTAATTCAAATAAAACATCCAATAGGATGAGAAAAAGAAATAATCCCTTCAATAATAATCAGATCAGCTCTCCTTTTAAAAATTGGAGCTGCTCCATTCCATTTCTGATTTCCTGAAGTTATAAGATCATCAACTTGAAATAATTGTTTAACTCTAATGACATGACAAAAAATTGCCCCAATAATAGTCCTATCATATTGCATTAAAATATCAACATTCACAATAACAATTGTAATCACCAGAATCCTTATTGGGGCAATAGGAGGGCTAAATCAAACGTCACTTCGACAAGTATTAGCCTACTCATCAATTAGACATCTAGGGTGAATAATTAGATCATTGATTGTAAGAGAAACCATATGAGAACTTTACTTTATAGTTTACTCTTTACTAAGAGTAACAATAGTATTAATTTTTAAGTTAACCAATTCATTTTTCATAAACCAATTATATTCTTCCAACAACCTAAAAACAGAAATTAAATTCATAATGTTTATTTCACTATTGTCATTAGGAGGGTTACCCCCATTTTTAGGGTTCTTACCCAAATGAATAATTATTCAATCCCTCATCGAGAATAACCTAATCCCCCTAATAACTATTATAGTTGTCCTCACTACCATTACCCTATACTATTACATGCGAATTAGATTTTCAGCCTTAATTATAACCTATACAGAAAACTCATGATATCTATCCATAAAAAAACAACCTCAACTCTTTATTTTACCAATAATAGTAATAATCTCATCAATAGGCCTAATCGCAACCTCAACAGTAGTCTCCATTAATTAAGGACTTAAGTTAATTAAACTAATAGCCTTCAAAGTTATAATTAAAAGAATAATCTTTTAGGCCTTAGTAATTAACATTACACCTTTAGAATTGCAGTCTAAAATCATAATTGAATACAAAGCCGATTGTGATAAGAGAGAATAATCTCATAAATAGATTTACAGTCTACCGCCTAATAATTTCAGCCATCTTACCGCAAAAATGATTATTCTCAACAAACCATAAGGACATTGGTACCTTATACTTTATATTTGGAGCCTGAGCAGGAATAGTAGGGACCTCAATAAGAATAATTATTCGAGCTGAACTAGGTCAACCAGGATCATTAATTGGAGATGATCAAATCTACAATGTAGTAATTACAGCCCATGCATTTGTAATAATTTTCTTTATAGTTATACCAATCATAATTGGAGGATTTGGAAACTGACTAGTACCCCTAATAATTGGTGCACCAGACATAGCATTTCCCCGAATAAACAATATAAGATTCTGGCTACTACCGCCATCTCTAACCCTTTTACTTACCTCATCTATAATTGACAACGGAGCCGGTACTGGATGGACCGTATACCCCCCACTAGCAGGAGCAATCGCTCACGGAGGAGCATCAGTAGATTTAGCCATCTTCTCCCTTCACCTGGCCGGTGTATCATCCATTCTTGGTGCAGTAAACTTTATTACAACAGCAATTAATATACGATCAGAAAGAATAACACTAGACCAAACACCCCTTTTTGTTTGATCAGTAGCTATCACCGCTCTACTTTTACTTCTATCTCTACCAGTCCTAGCAGGTGCAATTACAATATTACTAACTGATCGTAATCTAAATACCTCATTCTTTGACCCTGCGGGAGGGGGTGACCCAATTCTATATCAACACTTATTTTGATTCTTTGGACACCCAGAAGTTTACATTCTAATTCTTCCTGGATTTGGTATTATCTCTCATATTGTTTGTCAAGAAAGAGGAAAAATTGAATCATTCGGAACCTTAGGTATAATCTACGCCATACTATCTATTGGATTAATAGGATTTATTGTATGAGCACACCACATATTTACTGTAGGAATAGATGTAGACACACGAGCATATTTCACTTCAGCTACCATAATCATCGCTGTACCTACAGGAATTAAAGTATTTAGATGGCTAGCAACACTATACGGAACTAAGTTTAAATTTAACCCACCCTTATTATGAGCTCTAGGATTCATCTTCCTATTCACAATTGGTGGGTTAACAGGATTAGTTTTAGCTAACTCATCCTTAGATATTGTTCTTCACGATACTTACTATGTAGTAGCACACTTTCACTATGTTCTGTCTATAGGAGCAGTATTTGCAATCATAGGAGGAGTAATCCAATGATACCCATTATTTACAGGATTAACCATAAATAGCACATGATTAAAAATTCAATTTGCAATCATATTTATTGGAGTGAACATGACATTCTTCCCACAACATTTCCTAGGACTAGCAGGAATACCCCGACGATATTCAGATTACCCTGACGCTTATACTTCCTGAAACGTAATATCTAGAATTGGATCAACAATCTCAATTGTAGGTACTATTATATTCATTATAATTATATGAGAAAGTATAATTTCCAATCGAGCAGTCATTTTCAGAATAAATATATCAAGATCAACTGAATGACTTCAAAACAACCCTCCCGCAGAGCATAGATACTCAGAACTACCATTAATCTCCAGATTCTAACATGGCAGAATAGTGCAGTAGATTTAAGCTTTACATATAAAGATCAACCTTTTGTTAGAAAATTTATGGCAACATGATCAAACCTTTCATTACAAGATAGAGCTTCCCCTTTAATAGAACAGCTCTCATTCTTCCATGACCACACAATAACAGTATTAATCTTAATTACTGTTATTGTAGGATATGCTCTAAGATACATATTAGTCATCTCTTACACAAACCGTAATATACTTCATGGCCATTTAATTGAAACCATCTGAACAGCCCTTCCAGCCGTTACTCTAATCTTTATTGCACTACCGTCACTACGACTACTTTACCTTCTAGACGACTCAGTAGATGCAATAATTACAATTAAAACAATTGGACGGCAATGATACTGAAGATATGAATATTCAGACTTCGTAGATGTAGAATTTGACACCTATATAACACCAGAAACAGACCTTGAAGAAAATGGTTTCCGATTATTAGATGTAGACAATCGAACAATCTTACCAATAAATACCGAAGTACGAGTATTAACAAGAGCATCAGATGTTCTTCACTCATGAGCAGTCCCAGCTCTAGGAGTAAAAATCGACGCAACACCAGGACGACTTAATCAAGGAACATTCACAATCAATCGACCTGGTCTATTCTTCGGTCAATGTTCTGAAATCTGTGGAGCTAACCATAGATTTATACCAATCGTAATCGAAAGAACCTCAGTAAACCTTTTTATTAAATGATTATCCAAAATAATCTAAAGGAATTAGTTAAATAATAACATTAGAATGTCAATCTAAAATCACTAACAAATTAGTATTCCTTGAAGGACATCAGATGACTGAAAGTAAGTAATGGTCTCTTAAACCAAAAAATAGTAAATTAACGAATACTTCTGATGGGGGTTAACATATTACACCTAAATACCTCAAATATCACCTCTTATATGATTCACACTATTCATTGTATTCTCAGCCACACTAATTTTATTCAATCAAATAAATTTTTTCTCATTTAAACCAAACACTATTAAAACACCAGAATCCCAGGATATCAAGAGAAAAAATTTAAATTGAAAATGATAAGAAATCTATTCTCAACATTTGACCCTTCCACTAGAATCCTTAACCTATCACTTAACTGAACTAGAACATTCCTAGGTCTTTTACTAATCCCTTCAATGTTCTGACTAATACCCTCACGGGTTAACATTATATGAAATAAACTAAACATTACCCTTCATAATGAATTCAAAACACTCCTAGGCCCAAAATCATTTAACGGAACCACATTCATTTTCATCTCAATTTTTATCATAATACTATTTAACAATTTCATAGGATTATTCCCCTACATCTTTACAAGAACTAGACACCTAGCTTTAACATTCACAATTGCATTACCAATATGACTCAGATTTATATTATTTGGTTGAATCAACCATACCAATCATATATTCGCCCATCTAGTCCCCCAAGGRACACCACCGGCTCTTATATCATTTATAGTATTAATCGAAACAATCAGAAATATTATCCGACCAGGCACATTAGCTGTACGACTAGCAGCTAATATAATTGCTGGCCATCTACTATTAACACTTCTAGGAAACACGGGACCTTCAATAACTATAAGAATAATATCAATCCTAATTATTGGACAAATTCTACTCTTAATTCTTGAATCAGCAGTAGCCATAATTCAAGCTTATGTATTCTCCATCCTAAGTACATTATATTCTAGAGAAGTATATTAACAAATGTTAACAACACACTCAAATCATCCATTTCATTTAGTAGATTATAGACCTTGACCACTAACAGGAGCTATTGGAGCAATAGTAATAGTTTCAGGACTAGCCAAATGATTCCACTTATTTAACATCAACTTATTTATGATTGGAATACTAATCAACCTACTAACAATAATTCAATGATGACGAGATGTAGTCCGAGAAGGGACCTATCAAGGACTACATACAAGATTTGTATCTATTGGATTACGATGAGGAATAATTCTATTTATTGCCTCCGAAGTCTTATTCTTTATATCTTTCTTCTGAGCTTTCTTTAGAAGAAGACTAGCACCAACTATTGAACTAGGTATATTATGACCTCCCGCAGGAATTGTACCTTTTAACCCTATACAAATCCCCCTTCTAAATACAGCAATCCTTCTTGCCTCAGGTGTGACAGTCACATGAGCTCACCACAGACTAATAGAATCAAACCATACACAAGCATTACAAGGATTATTTTTCACAGTAATCCTAGGACTGTATTTTACCATTTTACAAGCTTATGAATACTGAGAAGCCCCATTCACCATCGCAGACGCAGTATATGGATCAACATTTTTTGTAGCAACAGGATTTCACGGACTACACGTAATCATTGGAACAATTTTTTTATCCACATGTCTAATACGGCATTCAATAAATCAATTCTCACCAAATCACCACTTTGGATTTGAAGCAGCAGCTTGATATTGACATTTCGTAGACGTGGTATGACTATTCCTATACATTTCAATCTATTGATGAGGTAGATAGTTCTTCTAGTATAAATAGTACAATTGACTTCCAATCAATAAGATTGGCCAACTCCTTTCAAAGCCAAGAAAAACAATCCTATCAATATCAACAAGATTCATAATTAGATTCCTAATCCCCATAATAGTTATATTAATTGCCACAACCCTCTCAAAAAAAATAATCAACGATCGAGAAAAAAGATCACCATTTGAATGTGGATTTGACCCTAAAAGATCAGCACGAATACCATTCTCACTTCGATTCTTTCTTATTGCAGTAATTTTTTTAATCTTTGATGTAGAAATTGCATTAATTCTACCGATTGTAATTATCATTAAATCATCAAACCTAATTGTATGAACATCAGCAACTTTATCTTTTGTATTAATCCTATTAGGAGGACTCTACCACGAATGAAACCAAGGAGCTCTTCAATGAGCAGAATAAGGGTAGTAGTTAACTATAACATTTGGGTTGCATTCAAAAAGTATTGAAACTAATCAATCTACCTTAGAATAAGAAGCGAATTATTGCATTCAGTTTCGACCTGAAATCTTGGTATTAACCTTTATACCCTTATTCTATTAATTGAAGCCAAAAAGAGGCGTATTACTGTTAATAATATAATTGAACCAAAGTTCCAATTAAGGAAATGTAAAGCCAATATAAAAGCTGCTAACTTTGTATATTAGCGGTTAAACTCCGTTAACATTTCTAATTTATATAGTTTAAATAAAACATTACATTTTCACTGTAAAAAAAATATAACCTATATTTATAAATACATCTAAAAACAAATAAATATTTCCTTAACATCTTCAGTGTTACGCTCTAAAATAAGCTATCTAGATTTAAACAAAGAAAAATAAAATCAAAATAAACATTCAAAAAACAAAAGTTAAGAGATAAATTTTAAAATTGGAGTCATATCAACCCTGTATATAATTAATGAAATAAATATATATACTATAAAGACCTTGACCCCCTAACAATTCACCCCAGCCATAATCAAAAGTTTTTGATGAAACATAACCAAACTTTAATGGTAAATACATAATAAACTTAGTAGATAAAAAAGGTATAAACCACATAGAACCAGCAAATCTTACTACCGAAAAAAACTTTAATGAAATTAAATTATAAAATAAACCAAAATTAGACATCAAATAACCTAAATACGAGCCAACAACAACCACAAAGATGGTCAAAAACCTCAAATAATAAGGTAATCTAACAACATAAGGAACAGGAAAAATAAGTCACGATAAAAATCTCCCCCCAAAAACAGCAACAAAAAGTAAACCAATTATACCAAATGAAATATAATAACCTCGGTCATCAAAAGAAAACCCAGAATAATAATTATTATCACCAGATATAGAATAATAAAACAAACGAAAAGAATAAGCAGCAGTTAAACCAGTAGAGACAAAATATAAGAAAAAAATTAAACAATTAACCCATCTCAAGCAAACTAACTCAAGAATTAAATCCTTAGAATAAAACCCAGCCAAGAAAGGCATACCACATAAAGACAATCTAGAAACATTAAAACAAACAGAAGTTAAAGGCATAAAACCCACAATAGAACCTATAAAACGAATATCCTGAGAATCCTTCAAATTATGAATCATTGAACCCGCACATATAAAAAGCAAAGCCTTAAATAAAGCATGAGTCAATAAATGAAAAAAAGCAAGACTAGAATACCCTATAGATAAAACTCTTATCATCAAACCAAGTTGTCTCAAAGTAGAAAGAGCAATAATCTTTTTTAAATCAAACTCAAAATTTGCCCCAAGACCAGCCATAAATATAGTTATACAACCAATAAGAAGTAAAAATCAACCATAACCATAAATATCCAACATAGGACTAAAACGAATCAATAAGTAAACCCCAGCAGTAACAAGAGTTGAAGAATGAACCAAAGCAGAAACAGGAGTAGGAGCAGCTATAGCAGCAGGTAACCAAGAAGAAAAAGGAATTTGAGCACTCCTAGTTATAGCAGCTAAAATAATTAATATAGTAATAATCCTTATTTCAACAGAATTCAAAACAAAATTATAATAATAAATATAATTTCAGCTACCAAAATTTAATATCCAAGCAATAGAAATTAAAATCGCAACATCTCCAATCCGATTTGATAAAGCAGTTAATATCCCAGCACCATAAGACTTTACATTCTGATAATAAATTACTAAACAATAAGAAACCAAACCCAAACCATCCCAACCTAAGAGAATTCTAATTAAATTTGGACTAATAATCAAAAAAGCCATAGAAAGAATAAACATCAAAACAATAAGAATAAATCGATTCATATTTTTCTCACCAGATATATAATCCTCTCTATAGTAAATAACTAAAGAAGAAATATACATTACAAAAGACAAAAAAATCAAAGACATCCAATCCAAAATTAAAGTCATAACAACTATTGAACCATTTACACAAAATAATTCTCACTCAACAAAAACACTATAATCAGAAACAAGATAATAAATACCCAAAAGAAAAATCAAAGTTCTTGAACAAAAAAGAAAAAAAAAACTCAAGGAGCAAATAGAAAAAAAATTCATTGGCCTAAAATAGAATCTATAAACCTATATCTCTGGTCCCACAAACCAATATTTTAATATTAAAATATTTAAGCCCTAAACAAAAAAATATTCCCCCCTTAAACACAAAACGTTTAAAGGAAACCAATGTAAAAATAACAAATGATATTCACGGAAGTAACCTAATGAACAAGTATATAAACCAGAATAATAAACCCCATGCTGGGAGTATGAATACATATACAAAGTATAAACAGCTCTAAAAAAAGAAAGAAAAATTAGAACCACAAAGCTAAAAACAGATCAAGACATAATACTATTTAAAAGGGATAACTCACCAACTAAATTAAAAGAAGGAGGAGCCGCCATATTTGAAGAACTTAAAAGAAATCACCACAAAGCCATTCTAGGTATTAAATTAATTATACCCTTATTAACAAGCAATCTTCGACTACCTAAACGCTCATAAATAATATTAGATAAGCAAAACAAACCAGAAGAACATAAACCATGACCGATTATTAAAGCCAAAGAACCAAAACAACCTCACAAATTTATTGTCATTAAGCCACCAATAACCATTCTTATATGAGCTACAGAAGAATAAGCAATTAAAGACTTCAGATCCACCTGACGGAAACAAATAAATCTAACAATAACACCACCAGACAAACTTAATGCAACCCAAAAATAATTAAACTTTAAACCCAAATAAGAAATAATCTTCATAACACGAAAAATACCATAACCACCGAGCTTCAATAAAACTCCAGCCAAAATTATTCTACCTGAAATAGGAGCCTCAACATGAGCCCTAGGAAGTCAAAGATGAACAAGAAATATTGGCATCTTAACCAAAAAAGCTAAAATTATAAAAACATAAAACAAAAAATAAGAAGAACCAAAATCAACCAATAAAGGAAAATATAAAGTATTAATAAAATCATAAACCTTAAATAAAACCAAAAGTAAAGGCAATCTAGCAACCAAAGTATAAAAAATTAAATAAATACCTGCCTGTAAACGCTCAGGCTGATAACCCCAACCCAAAATCAACAACAAAGTTGGAACCAAACTAGATTCAAAAAAAATATAAAAAGACAATAATCTCAATCTAGCAAATGAACAATAAAGCATAATTATAAGAAATAAAATCATAAAAACAAAAAAACTAGAATGATAAGAAGAGATATAAATTGAACCTCTAGCAGTAATTATTAAAGAACAAATTCAAAATCTCAACAAAATTAAACTAAAAGAAAAATAATCCAAACCAAAAAAATATCTAATTAAACCTAAATCAGAATAACAATAAGCGCAAAACATAAAACAAAATCTAGAAACAAACAAAAATGAATGAACCAATCATCAAGAATTAGATAATAAACAAAGTGGAGTCATAAAAACCAATATAAATAAATACTTTAACATAAAGATATTCTAAATGAATTAAAAAAATCATTCCCATGAGAACGAATTATAGAAACTAAAATAGATAACCCCAAAGCACCTTCACAAACAGAAAAAACCAAAAAAACGATAGGAAAAAAATAATCGTAATCATAACCAGCTAAAAAAATAATCAATAAAACAAATAAAGAAAGAACAATATACTCCAATCTAAGTAAAACCATCAATAAATGCTTACGCTTAGAAGAAAAAACATAAACACCACCTAAGTAAATTAATAAAGAAGTAAAAACAGAAAATATAAACATTAGTTTTAATAGTTTAAAAAAAACACCGGTCTTGTAAACCGGAAATAAGGTCAGCCCCACTTTTGAAACTTCAAGGGGAGGAAATCTCCTAACTCAGGTCTCCAAAACCAGTATTTTGTTTAAACTAACCCTTGACTTGATAAAAATATTAATTCTATCTTTATCCAATATATTAAACCTTAATTTTATTAAACTAAACCACCCTATATCAATAATAATAATAATTATTGCTCAAACATTTCTTATTTGCTTAATTACAGGAACAATAATAGAAAGATTTTGATTATCTTATATTTTATTTCTCACATTCTTAGGAGGTATATTAGTCCTATTTATTTATATCACTAGAATTGCATCAAATGAGATATTTTATTTAAAATCATCAAGAATTATCTTAAGAATTACAATTTTTATGATTTTAACTATCATATTCTTAACACTTAATATATCTATATTTACAGACTTAAACAAAACTAGTGAGTCTGTAAATATAGATATATTAATTAATTATCAAGAAATATCCGTCTCCCTTAATAAACTTTATAATAACCCAACATTTATTATTACAATAATATTAATAATTTATTTATTCCTAGCTCTATTAGCAGTAGTTAAAATTACAAATATTAATCAAGGACCAATCCGAAAAATAAATTAAACACAAATGAATAAACCTTTGCGATTAAGACATCCCTTATTTAAAATCATTAACAACTCATTAGTAGATTTACCAGCTCCAACAAACATCTCATTCTGATGAAATTACGGGTCACTACTAGGACTATGTTTGATAATTCAAATTGTAACAGGATTATTTCTAGCCATACACTACACATCAAATATTGAAACGGCTTTCAGAAGAGTAGTCCACATTTGCCGAGATGTTAATAACGGATGAATCATCCGAACCCTCCATGCTAATGGAGCATCTATATTTTTCATCTGTATTTATCTACACGTAGGACGAGGTATTTATTATGGATCTTATATGTATATACATACATGAATGATTGGAACATTAATTCTTTTCTTGGTTATAGCAACAGCATTTATAGGGTATGTACTACCATGAGGACAAATATCATTTTGAGGAGCAACTGTAATCACAAATCTATTATCAGCAATCCCTTATCTAGGAACAGATTTAGTTCAATGAGTATGGGGTGGATTTGCAGTTGATAACGCAACATTAAACCGATTCTTCACATTCCATTTCGTGTTACCATTTGTAATTGCGGCTATAGCCGCAATTCATTTATTTTTCCTTCACCAAACAGGTTCTAATAATCCTTTAGGATTAAATAGAAATATTGAAAAAATCCCTTTCCACCCATACTTTACATTCAAGGATTCTATCACATTTATTTTCATAACCTCTTTATTAATTCTATTATGTCTAATTAACCCTTATCTACTAGGAGACCCAGATAACTTTGTACCAGCAAACCCTTTAGTTACACCGGTCCATATTCAACCAGAATGATACTTCCTTTTCGCCTACGCAATTCTTCGCTCTATCCCTAATAAACTAGGAGGAGTAATTGCACTATTTTTATCAATTAGAATCTTAATAATCCTCCCATTCTACAACAAAACCCCTTTCCGAGGAATCCAATTTTATCCTATCAATCAAATTCTATTCTGAATCATAGTAGTAGTAGTAGTATTACTAACATGAATTGGTAAACGGCCTGTAGAAGAACCATATATCATAACAGGGCAAATCTTAACATTAATTTACTTCACTTACTTCCTAATCAATGTTCATGTAGCAAACATATGAGACATATTGATTAGGAAGTAATTAGTTAATTAGCTTACGAAAAGCATATGTTTTGAAAACATAAAACTAGAAGTTTGACTCTTCTATTAACTTAAATTCTTAAAAAATTTCACTAAATAATCCCAATGAACAAAATCTTTAAACCAAGAAAAAAAATCAAAAAATTTAAAGAAAGAGGTAAAAAACTCCTTCATGCTAAGTACATTAACTTATCGTAACGATAACGCGGTAATGTTCCACGAACCCAAATAAACACAAATGAAACTAAAGAAAGCTTAATAAAAAATAAAAAAGAATAAAAATCCCCTCCCAAGAAAATTAAAGCCAATAATATTCTTATAAAAATAATTCTAGTATATTCAGCTAAAAAAATTAAAGTAAAACCACCAGCACCATATTCAATATTAAACCCTGACACTAATTCAGACTCCCCTTCAGCAAAATCGAAAGGAGTCCGATTAGTTTCAGCCAAACAAGATGCAAAACAAGATAAAAATAAAGGAAAAGAAATAAAAATAAACCAACAATATATTTGATAATTCATAAAATCAAATATATTAAAACTTCCAATTAACATAATCAAAGATAATAAAATCAAAGCCAAACTAACCTCATAAGAAATAGTTTGAGCAACAGAACGTAAAGAACCTAATAAAGAATAATTTGAATTAGAAGATCAACCAGCAATTATTACAGTATAAACCCCCAATCTAGTGCAACAAAGAAAAAACAAAAACCCATAAGAAAATGAACACATGTAAGTTACATAGGGAAAAATAGATCAAACAAATAAAGAAATTATTAATCTAAAAACAGGGGAAAAATAATAAAGTAAATAATTTGAAACAATAGGGACAGGTTGCTCCTTACAAATCAATTTAATAGCATCACTAAAAGGCTGAGGAATACCAGCAAAACCTACCTTATTTGGACCCTTACGAATTTGTATATAACCTAAGACCTTTCGTTCTAATAATGTAAGGAAAGCAACTCTTAATAAAACACAAATAATTAACAAAAGAAAATTAATAACAAATATTAACAAATCATAAAATATCAATACTATTTGTGGTATAAATCCACATAAATGGATTCTAAATCCAACACACTAATCTGCCAAAATAGTTATAAATTAATATTAATCAAAACAACAAAAATCTTTTGCCCATATGGTCCTTTCGTACTAATATGAACTACTCCTCTTCTTCCCAGGATAGAAACCGACCTGGCTCACGCCGGTCTGACTCAGATCATGTAAGAATTTAAAGGTCGAACAGACCTAGTAATTAAACTACTGCATCCAAAACTATTCTTAATCCAACATCGAGGTCGCAAACTGCTTTGTCGATATGAGCTCTCAAAAACAATTACGCTGTTATCCCTAAGGTAACTTAATCTTATGATCATAAATTATGGATCAAATATACATAAAACAATGATTTAATAATGAAGAGTTTATTTATTCTTCATGTCACCCCAACAAAATATTATCATTAAATATAGAAATACCAACAGAAAACTGTATAAAAATTAAATATAAAGCTCTATAGGGTCTTCTCGTCCTAGGGGAATATTTAAGCCTTTTGACTTAAAAGTTAAATTCCAAAACTTATCAAGAGACAGTAGATTCCTCGTCAAACCCTTCATTCCAGCCTCTAATTAAGAAACTAATGATTATGCTACCTTTGCACGGTCAAAATACCGCGGCTCTTAAAATTTAAAATCAGTGAGCAGGCCAGACCTTAAATTATTATCAAAAGGACATGTTTTTGATAAACAGGCGGGAATCATATTTGCCTAGTTCCTTATGATAAATTAACAAAAAAAACACAAGAAACAATCAAATTGTACTAATTCTATCATTATTGCAAAAATTAATAAATTAAATTCATAATCTTAATAAAAAAGCCAAAAACCTTAAAAAATTAAAAATAAAAATAATGAACTAAAACGTAATCCAAAGATAGCTGGTTCAAAGCCTACTTTTATATTCAATAAAATAAATTATAGCATTAATAATACTTCAAGAGCTTATCCCCTTGAAATTAAATAAACCAACAGTTAAAATTAAAAAATTAAATTCAACCGTCAGATTTAAAAAATTAAATTTTTTCTTAAGAAACTAGATATATTGGTAAACGAATAACATATCACCCCTATAAACCCATGTAAGATAATTATACAACATTAACCTTCATGGGTTTATAAATCAAACCAAATCGAGACAAGTAAAATAAATACTAAAATTTTGATAAACCCTGATACAAAAGGTACTCCAAACAAAAAATACTTCCTAAAACTTTAAAGTTATTTCATAATCCATTTACATTACTAATTAACTATAATTAAAAAAATCATTCCTATAAAAAATACTAAGACCAATAAACCATAAAATTACTTTTATTAAAAAATAAATAAACAAAAAATAAAAATAATAAGTCTGTAATTCAAGATATCCTGAATTGCACAGAATTAACTTCAGCGTAAATGAAATGCTTCACTAACAAGCCCTATCTTGATTAAACTCTTCCTAGATACACTTTCCAGTACATCTACTATGTTACGACTTATCTCACCTAATCTTAAATCATACCACTTAAAGTTAAACTTAATGATGAGAGCGACGGGCGATGTGTACACACCTTAGAGCCAATATCAAATGAATTAATTAAATCAAATTACTATCAAATCCACCTTAGTATCCTAATATTTCAAACGAAAATCCGTAATAAATTAAAATTTATTGTAACCCACCTCCACTTAACCATAAGCTGCACCTTGACCTGAAATACTACGTAATTATGTATCAAGAAAATTTTAACTCTAAAAAGATCCTCTGATAACGGAGATATACAAACAAATAAATTAAGTAAAGTTAATCGTGTACTATCAATCACGGGGTAGGTTCCTCTGAATGGAATAAGGTACCGCCAAATTCTTTGGGTTTAAAGATCATAACTAATACTACCCAGGTAAACAAAATTTACACTCAAAATAATAGGGTATCTAATCCTAGTTTATAATTTAAGTTTCACAGATTCATAAAAAGAAAAACAAAAAATTTTTGAATTTCACCTCCAAAAAATTTATTAAAATTCTTAATTATACATGAACAACTGCCTTAACCAAAAGTATTCACTTGCATTAATCGTATAACCGCGGCTGCTGGCACGAAATAAGCCAATGCTAATACAATTGCTAATTCCAAAATTCCTTGATAATTAAATCAAATTACTGCAAATAGAACATTTAGTAAACAAAACTCACATATAATACAAAGCAAAAGTGAATAAACAAGCAAGAATAAAACTTTAGAATACAAAGACCTCAAACTACCTTAAACAACCAATCAAACAAGGAACTTAAAAACAAAATTTATAAGAAATAAGAAAGAAATTAAATAAAGAAAAACAAAAAAATTCAGAATATCAACCCTACTTCTTCGAGGGACCAACCTACAGTAAAAACTTCTTTATTTTACATAAAAAAAAATGAGTATAGTACATGAAATAGGCAATTGGATTATATTCTATTGTATTTAATCTTTTTCTTTTTTTTCTTATAGAAAAAGATTAAATAATATAATAAATTTTTCTACATACATTACTATTATGGTTCTATAATTAATAAAATCAATAATATTATTATTATATTAATATAAGATATTTAATTAAATATAATACTTACATATTAGATATTAAATTATATTAATTAAATAAAAACTGTCACTATATTAATATATATATATTATATTAAATATATTTCACTTTAACTTTGTTATATAAAATACAATTTATATTAAATATGTAATTCTTATATTTCAATAAACTTTGAAGTTAAATATTTTCTTTTGCCTAAAAACATAAGCGGCTAAACATTCTGGTTGTAAATATATTATAATAAGAATTTATTATCAAATAAATAACAATTATAATGCTATATTAAATTAAGATTAATATATTAAATAAATATTTTATATTAAGTAAGCCCAGAGAAGACGTACCATACCGTTAAAACTAACATTAAAATAACAAACTAAACATTAAAAATCAAACTAAAATTAACCCAACCCTGAACGTTGAGTATAATTTTCATTATAAATATA